TACATGGAACATAATATCTTATTACTTTATTACAAATCACATTACTTTATTACAAATCACAAGATCATTCATTAGAATTAATAAGATAAAATCATTCTGATATCTTATCTATATTTAGTATTTTTTATTAGCTTTACTTTATTAGTTCTATTCTATACTGTATCCATATCGTTTATCCCTATGAGATACCGTACAAAATATAATGCAGAAGGAAGAGATATAATGAAATTCTTGATTAGATCTTCTCATAGGAACGATCTATTTTATTTGATTGATGGATCCAACAACCAAACCTATTTTAAAAAAATTCATTAAAAAAGAGAGTGGTTTTATTCGAAGCGCTTCGTGATTTTCAACCAATTATGTGCTTCAATATAATTACCTGGAGTAAGCGCTATAGCTTGTTTCCAATACTCAGCAGCTTGATCGGACCAAGCTTCCGCAATTTCAGAATCACCCTGTAGAATGGCCTGTTCTCCCCGGTCGGAATAGGTGGTTCCTTCCCTTAGAACCGTACTTGAGAGTTTCCTATCTCATACGGCTCAAAAATCGATTCTTTTTGTGTCCTATCTTAATCTACCCTATGCTAACTGAATTAGATTTCTCATAAACCTATCCCATTTTTTCTTGGGTTAACCAGAAGAAGTTAATTACATAAGTTTCAAACCCTAATTTTGATCAATAATCAGAATCAGTTTGATCTTTTCTCCCACCTTCAGAAGAATGAAGCATAAGTATCCCCACAATATCGTTAGAATTTTCTGAAAGGTAACTATCTCGGTTTCATATATGGAATTCATATAGAATCTTTGAAAAAGACTTTTTTCCATAAGAAAAAAGAACTTACTATCTTTGGGATCTGATGCTACACCGCTGCTCAATACCTTAGTGGATCGACTCTATTACATAAGTTGATTCCTAACTTTTGTCCCATATCATGACATAAGTAAGCAGTTCTTAACTGTATCGACTCAATAGCTCGCTAATTGATCTTTACGGTGCTTTCTCTATCAATTTGATCCTTTATCCATAGAATATAGTATATAGGCTGCACTCATTTTTTTTTTCTTCCTATTTTGGTTCTCGTGAAGTCTCTTTCCTTGCTACAGCTGATAAAAATCGTTGCTTTGGACGATGCATTATGTAGAAAGCCCATTTTTTTCTAGTATTTACTAGCCAATTTGATCTTTGCTTTTTTCCTTATTTCTATAGTGGAGATAGTCGCACGTAATGACAGATCACGGCCATATTATTAAAAGCTTGTGGTAAGAATGGGTTTCGTTCTAGTGCCCGGAAATAATATTCCAAAGCCTTTGTATGCTCTCCATTGCTTGTGTGTATAAGGCCTATGTTATAGAGTATATAACTTCGATCATAGGGATCAATTTCTGGTCGCGTAGCTTCATAATAATTCTGTAAAGCTTCCGCATAATTTCCTTCGGATTGAGCCAACATCCGTTACGGTCGTTCATTCTATTCAAAAAATCTCCGTTCCAGAACCGTACATGAGATTTTCATCTCATACGGCTCCTCCCTTCTGCGCATAGTACTAAGGGGAATAATCCATAGAATAAAAATTGAACTATTCTCATCTCATTATGAACTGAAAGGAACTAGTATTTTTACAAGAAATCTCTAGCCAGCCTTCCCGCAAGAGGTTTTTTCTTAACACCAATCATATTAGTGTTAGATATAAATGGTAACTCCAACAATTTCTTTGTTCTCAACGCCTTCTATTTCCAGGAATTAGTCACTTCAACGATCTTTGATGGTTATACGGGTATCCAAAGTACAAACGAGATGGATGTTTGTTGTCCCAACCATTCTTGTTAGTCCCGATACCGATAAGGAAAGGGGGAATTTATAACAAAGTTTTTGTGTTGTTGATTCCTAGGTGTAGTGCTTTTTCCCTTATGCCGTCTATTGGTACTAATGTAGTGTAGGATTGACCCGCAATACAGAACCCATAGGTGTAACCTTTCGCTCAATACTCAAATCAACAATTGAAACATCTGAGGCTGCATCAATCGAGGATACACGATAGAAGGAATTGTTCTATCTCCAAACTTCACCTTCACCGAGCGTAGGTTTATTTCAAGAATTTCGTTCTTTCTATACCGAACCGCGTCTCTTTCTCGTAAGACTGAGGTGAGGGCTAAAAAAAACAAGAAAAAAGAATCAAATCGCACCATCTCTGTAATAGGTAAATGCCTTTTTTTCTCCTGAAGTTGTCGGAATTATTCGTAATAAGATATTGGCTACAATTGAAGAGGTCTTATCAATAAAATTTCCATTTATATGAGATCTAGGCATAATTAGCAATCCATTCTAGAATTCTTTTCATTACCCCTCGGGGAAAATGATCCCACAAACAAAGCAAAGGAATTATACAGTACGAAATAACATAAAAACAGACTAATTTTATTCTAATAAATAGATATTAAATAGATATGGGCTTTCCACTTAAATTGTCCCCTTTTGTTTGGGAAAGATATGAGATATTGGAATCAGATTGATTTCATTCCCATTTTTGTAGTATACCAATGAGCGGAACTATTACTATTTCATCTAAGTTAAATAACCAAGGACTTTTTTTACTACAGATTCTAATAACTCGAGAAGTTTTGATTTGGTTATGATCCAAAGAGAAAAAAGAATGGAATAATCATTCCATGAAAAAATAGAGTAGAGTAACCATACCTTCTGTTTGCATAACGTGTATACACCACGCCATACAATCGAAATATAAAAATCCATGGGACGATTCATAAATTTGGAATAGATCCGCGGGGTAGCTGATGAATGAGAGAAGTTTTTGTTGAGAAATATTAAATGGGAAAGGAATTCTTCCTATGTAACTAGTGATCGGTCGTACCTGTACTGCAGTAATATGAATAACTCGCTATTCACTCAGTTTCTGGTCAATAATAAGATTATGTAGGAGAGATGGCCGAGTGGTTCAAGGCGTAGCATTGGAACTGCTATGTAGGCTTTTGTTTACCGAGGGTTCGAATCCCTCTCTTTCCGTTTCTGTTAATTCACCAATGTTATCGACCACAATGTATCAAATCAAATAACAATTGAAACCATTATTCCCGCAATAAGACCCTTATTTGATAGAAATTCTCTATTCCTAATTATTGTGGTTATAAAATAGGAAAGAGCAAAAAATAAAAAAAATCCTACTGTTGATCCATTTGTGATAGGTGAAAAAATGCGGATGGATTAAGGCCCTTAGATCTATTTAGTTCGGCGAAAAGGGGACAAAATTCTATGAACCTTTCTTTCTTAATTTTGTTAGGTTCAAGTCTGACGAGAATAATATTCTACGACTAACAACTCATTTATTTGCAAACCGATCCATTTACTATCTATTATTTGATTTACTAATCCTTTATATTGGAATGAGTCAATAGTCAAATGTTTTGGCAATTCCTCATGGGCGGATGAAGCAATATAATTTTGAATCAGACCTTTTGATCTTTGGTTATCCTTCGCAGTAATAATATCTCGGGGTTTGCAACGATAACTTGGTATATCCACTATACGACCATTAACTAAAATATGTCTATGGTTAACCAATTGCCTGGCTCCGGGGATGGTCGAAGCCATACCCAATCGAAAGAGGATGTTATCCAAACGCATTTCAAGTAGTTGTAGTAAAACCTGACCCGTTGACCCTTTGGCTTTTCCAGCGATATGTACATATCTAAGTAATTGTCGCTCTGTCAGACCATAATGAAAACGCAATTTCTGTTTTTCTTCTAAACGAATACGATATTGCGATTTTTTCCCAGAACGCAATTGGTTTTTAAGATCACTTCCGGATCTAGGTCTTTTACTAGTTAGTCCTGGTAAAGCTCCCAGACGGCGTATTTTTTTAAAACGAGGTCCTCGGTAACGAGACATAAAGACTCCTTTTTTTATTTTATTGAAATTTCATTTTACACAATAAATCTAAATTTAAACTGAACTAAAGGATAAACAAAGCAAAATCGACTGATGCAGTACTACAAAAAAAAATGAATTGTATCAACATCTAGATTTTTTGTATATATATAGGAAGTTGAGGCTCCGTTTGATGATTTGTTCTGTAGAGATCTAATTGCTCTAATCCATTTTTATTAATAATTGCAAGTTACCACGACATAATAGATCGCTGATCCAGCATTTTATTTGAAGAAAAGGAGAGATTATCAATCTCGGAAAAATAGATAGAGAAAAAGCCGGCTATCGGAGTCGAACCGATGACCATCGCATTACAAATGCGATGCTCTAACCTCTGAGCTAAGCGGGCTCGCATAAGATAAAAATTGCGTAACAAATAGAAATGTTGTATAGGAATTCCGGAAAATGTCGGATCTTAGCTATTAATTTCATATGAACTAAACTAATTAATAGAGTTCTATAGCTAGAAGTTCGAAGTTCTAAGCTAAGTTCCTTTTATAAATAATTAAAATAAAAAAATAATAAATATAAAATATAATATAAAATATAATAAAGTAATATTAAAAAATTATTAATAAATATTTCATCAATCATAATCATAATATATGATCATATCAAATTCAATTGGAAATTTTAATTAGAATAAATAGAATTTTTCTTAAAGCTTAACTAAAGCAGTTATAGATAGTAAATTATGTTAATTTCATTATAGCGGATCAGTCCTAAGAAAAGAATAAGATAAGGATAAAGATACAATCAAAATTAGATTGAGACATTATTCTGGTTTCATTTTGAAAAGGAGGAGATAGGACGAAAAAAAAAAAGAATGAATATCGAACGTTACAGTATTACAAATCACACTGTAAAAATGAAAGGGGGAGATAAAATAGATATGGGATATATCTATTCATCTTGAATTGAAAATACATCAATGATAGAATTATTTCTGATTGAAATAAACAAGGTTTATCCAATAGAAATGAACTGATATAGGATGGTCAAAAAAATAAAATAGCAGCCTTTTCGATATAGAAATCATTAGATAATGAATT